TATTCCAATTTAATAGAATAATAGATTTCCGTAGATTCTAGATATGAAATCTGTATATTAATATTTCTATAGGGCGATTAGATTCGAATCCATATTATTTAAGAATCTATTATAATAAAATATACGATCGATCATATACTTGACAATTTCTATCTAAAAAGTTTAGATTCTTTTTTTTATAAAAAAAGAAATAGAATTGATTCTAATAAGATATATCATCGATCATATACTTGACAATCACTATATATTCAAGTTAGAATATATTCGAACTTGAATAAAAAATATTTTTCGTGGATTGGAGGGACCACTATGAAAATTTTCGTTATACAAGGGCGTATTTTACAAATACGCCCAATCTCACTGATTTTGATTTTTCTGGCTTTTTTCTGTTTTTTACGTATAAAGTGGGTTCCACTAAAGAAAACAATTTGCCGTCTTATTGTGTTCGGGAAAGAGGATCCACGATATATCCCTCTTCGCAAATTAGGCTTATCTAAAAGAGTAGCTGATGTACTTATTAAAAAAGAAGAACTAATTTCTCTTAATCTATTAATAATGGTGGTAATCTACGATCGCGAGTACCTCCTAGAAATAGAAGATTTGGACAAGAAAGAAAAAGAAGAAATTTTCAGAAAAATAGACGAATTTCTTAATAATTCATGGGCTTTAACGGCCTTATTCTATTGTAACTTTGATAAACTGAACCTGAAACCGTGGTGGTATAGGTTGATAGTCTATATCTCTAGAAAAAGAAAAGACCCGGCTTTTTTCTTTATTTCAGAATTGAAGTTATCTACCCGAATAACTCGTTTTTTCATGGAAGAAAAGATCTATACTATCGAGGATCTTCTAATCATTATAAAAGATACTCACAGTTCCAAGTGGAAGAGACTTCTACAATCAGAAGATTTCGAATATTTGGCATATTTAGATTTCCTCGAGATCTATGGAACCATACACTATTTTCTTCATTGTTAAAGACAGACAGTCTCCGGGCGCTTCATATTCGCCCGGGTACAGGTGGAATGAAAGAGAATTTCGAATCCGCTTTATATGCGAACAAAAAAGCTATAAGTCGGGTCAAGTAAGTCAGAATATTCATTACAATATTCTGCTGAATCCATTTCTTTTTCTAGGCCTGCCACTTTATCTTTTCTTTTTTAATGCGGTCTGATTTCTCATGTTACGGCTTAGTATTATGTCTTTTAATTATTCGTTTCATGTTAGTAAGTATTTATTTATACTTTTTAAAAAAGAAAATTTTCGTGAATCCAAAAAGAACCCTTCCTATTCTATGCAAAACAAAAATTCACTTTATCTTTATTTAACTAATACTTATGCGAATAAATTCAAATTCAGTACCATTGATAAGACCGCGCTTGGTAATTTCTTTACCATGGCTCCCTTCCCTCGTTTTTCTATTTTATTAGGTTACAAAAAACGTATTAAATCGAGGGATACAAGAATCTCCGCGAATTTCGATAATTGGGATAATGCCTTAGATAATTGGGATAATGGCGAGGGGTGGGATGCCCAGGAAGACCCTAGGTGGGATGACTGTGGGTGGCATGCCGGTGATGACGATGATCATGAAAGTCAAAATGAAAAAGAAAATGATCAAGAAAGTGATAATAATCCTGGTGGATTCCACAAATATAGGCATTTGTGGGTTCAATGCGACGTTTGTTATGGTTTAAATTATAAGCCGCTTTTTAATTCAAAAATGTATATTTGTGAATGTTGCGAATATCATGTGGAAATGAATAGTTCGGATAGAATTGACCTTTTGATTGATCCAGACACTTGGGTTCCTATGGATGAAGACATGGTCTCTCTGGCCATTGAATGGGATTTCGAAGAAAAAGAGGAGCCTTTTGAACTGGACCTCAGTGAATGGGAAGCTGAACTCAAAAAAGTGTACATAGAACTAGAATTACGAATACAATTAAAAAAAGAAAAAGAAAAGGCTGATCAAGAGCGTCTCGATTCAGAAGAAGAAGAGAAGATCTCTTCCGAAGAAAAAGAGAAGACTGATCAAGATCGTCTCGATTCAGAAAAACAAGATCTTCTCTATTCAGAAGAAGACGACCAGACTTATCTAGATCGTCTCGATTTAGAAGAAGAAGAGAAGATCTCTTCCGAAGAAAAAGAGAAGACTGATCAAGATCGTCTCGATTCAGAAAAACAAGATCTTCTCTATTCAGAAGAAGACGACCAGACTTATCTAGATCGTCTCGATTTAGAAGAAGAAGAGAAGATCTCTTCCGAAGAAAAAGAGAAGACTGATCAAGATCTTCTCGATTCAGAAAAAGACGAACAGACTTATCAAGATCGTCTCGATTTAGAAGAAGAAGAGAAAATATATTCCGAAGAAAAAGAGAAGACTGATCAAGATCGTCTCGATTCAGAAGAAGACGACCAGACTTATCAAGAGCGTCTCAATTCTAATCAAAGCGAGACAGGATTACCGGAGGCTATTCAAACAGGCATAGGCGAACTA